TGTCAATTTATTAACAATGAATAATAAAGAACGTTCTTCTTTTTTGAAAAAAAAGATATATACAATTAATGATAGTTCTATAAATGTGACACGACACTTTATTACTATTGCTCATTTTCAGTTTGAGAATGAAAAGGTTTATTCCTATCCTTATGAATCGGATAATACTATGTTATTTCCTTTACTTGTGTTGAGTCTATTTACTTTGTTCGTTGGGTCTATAGGAATTTCTTTAAGTAAAGAAGGGGTGGATTTAGATATATTATCTAAATTGTTAGCTCCGTCTATAATGGCTCAAAAATGGAATAATTCAGGTACGCATTTTTCAAAGATTCCGTTTTTTCAGTCAGTATAGCTTCTTTAGGAATATTTATCGCGGCCTTTTTATATAAATCCTCCTATTCCTCTTTACTAAATTTGGATTTAATTAATTCAGTTCTTAAAATAAAAAGAGGTCCTAAGAGAATTCTTTGGGACAAAATTATAAATGCCATATATAATTGGTCATATAATCGTGCTTATATAGATTCTTTTTATACAATGTCTTTAACGCGAGGAATAAGAAAATCGGCCGAATTTATTCATTTTTTTGATCGACGTATAATTGATGGAATTACGAATGGGTTTGGTGTTATTACTTTCTTTGTCGGAGAAGCTCTCAAATATTTAGGTGGTGGGCGCATCTCTTCTTATCTTTTCTTCTATCTAGTGTATGTATCCATTTTTTTAATTTTTTTTATTATTTAATTTCGAATTTTCTTGATTCCCATTCATAGTCAGATAAGAATCCTCATAATCATAAAATGGGTTATTGTTATAGCCTGTCTCTGTAAATTGAAAATGGAATTCATCCTTTGTTTTTTCCTTTCCCTTCACTCGGATTTCTTCCCTTTCAATCAAAAGCAAATAGCGGGAAAGAAGCCAACAAGTAGTTGGGCAAGGGGCGCGGTTTAGCAGCTCTTTGCCGCCTTGATGATTCCTTTCGTATTCCTATTGCTTCGGCTTTTTCATTCACTCCTCCTTCTCTACGTCTTTGCAGTACTCTCTTATGGCAGCACTGCTCCTAGATGCCAATATCGGATTAGCTAGGCGAGTATGGGTTGGAGGGGAAGGGTATGACCCGAAAGTACCAGTTGTCGTTGGCAAGCAGCATGGGAAGGGGGTAGGTTGAATGACGATATGGCTTGCTTTTGATCCATAGTAAGAGGAGGAAAAAGATAGAAATTCAAATCATAGTTTTCTGAACAAATCGAAGAACCTAATGGATCGAACTCTAAGAAAAGAACGAAGGTAAGACATGAATGTTGCATGGGAACTTCCTTTATGTCTGAAGCAAGGTTTGTACTTGGATCGAACTCCCGGGTTTGGGGCATTTTGTCTACCTTGGGTGACCTCAGGAGAGAGAAGGATCATCAATTAGTCTGAGCTATGGTTCCATTCCTTGTTGAAGTCAGCCTTGCTTGAAAGGGTACTGGTATGCACAAATGGATCTGGGTACTTCATTTGCAATCAAGACAACAGGAACATTCTTTGTTTTAGTAAATACTCTAGAGTAGTTTGAGGCAAGTCGACATTCCTGGCCATAACGCATTTTGAACATAGTGTTTTGAAATGTTCCCACTCTTCTCAATCATTCCTTCAATAGGTGCTTGCGCAGGAAGTTGTTCTGGCTTTAGAACCATTCCCCTTCCTCTCCCTAGTGTGAAGCCGTACCCCTCAAGAGCTAGTGTCCAGTTGGATTGACAGAACGCCCTATACCCGTATTTAGAAAGCCAAACAATGCCCCACCGTAGAAGGTTTATCCTTAGCTTATCACTGCATCGTTCCTGCCGTCGATTAATCTCCAATTTTTTTCTCTGTGCTCTAGTGAGTGTTCTAAATTCCTACTTTAGTCAGTAAATGTGGAACTCATGAATTCCTGCTAGTCAGGCTTAGGTGAAGTTCTTGCGCCCCCATCTGGTACTTATCGTTCTAGTCAACGAAGGAACAATCTTTCGAGGAATAACCTTTTCTGTAGTTGGACTACCAGGATTATTCAATAGTAGTAGGTTCAGGATCATCCTCTAATACTAATAAGAAAAAGAGCTTCCCCTTAGACCTTTAGACCTGACCAAGAGAAGTCACACAGGTAGCCCTCAGAAAGAAAGGTCCCTCGAGCTTTATTAGTAGTTACACGAGTGCTCAGATCAATACCGAAACAGAGAAAAGACATTAGGAGCACTCATTCCTTGTATCCGGGGAACTTTTTCATAAGGAAGGGGATCTACACCAGAAAAGAAGTTTACGGCCGGTTCCCATATAGACGCTTTAACTCACATTGCTTTAGGCAGTACTCTTTTTACTAAAAAAGAAGACTTACTGAAAGAGGGAGCAAATCCGTCACTGGACGAGGAAGGAAAGGAAGATCTGTACAAGAAAGAAAGTAGATTAGAAAGCGTTAACAAGACTATCAGACCAAGAACAGAACTGTTGGAGGAACAACTACCTAAGGCTTAAAATGACATAGAATAAGTGGAATCTCATGCAAACTGTGAGGGAGGTGGTTAACTTAACCGGTGCTTAGAGAACTACCTGGGATGCTTTACAAGCGATAGACCAAGGGAATGGCTTTTCTACTTACAGATATTCTGAAAACTAAGCAGAGCAGGTGACTTGTCGATGCAATTCTCTTTCTCTATGGGGTCTACCAGGCTGAACCTTTACACCGACCGATATGAGAAAGCATTCAAGGTCCTTCTGTACTGATTTCAATAAAGAAGAAAGGCTAGCTATATGCTTCACACATGCAAGTTGTAAGGTAAGGTTGTTTACTTCCTTCAACCTTGAAAAACCTATGGGCTTCAAAGTCAGTCAAATAGGGACAGCAGGAAGCATGGCAGTCTTGGTTCTTGTGCTCGAATCAATGGCAGCGAATGCAGGCTTTGAAATAAATTCTCTCACTTGTTGCGTTCTAACTTCTTTCCGTAAAGTTTACTGGAAGACTACTAGCGTCCTGCTCTTCGGATTACTCTTTCAATCTGCAGGATCAGATGACGAGTCCATACAGAAGGCGAACATTGAGGGACGGTCTGTCAAGAGGCGATAAGAAGTAAGAAGAGTCAATAAATCTGACTCTAATGAGTTGGAAGGGCAGTTAAAACCATGTTTGGAATTGAATCAAATAGGCATCCCGAAATCATGCTAAAGCAAGAGGCCGGCTAAGGTAATGAAATTCAACACTGGACATGGTACGGAAGTGATCGCAGAGAAAGAAGGCTTACCTATCTTGTCTTTCCCGGAATCGAATGTTCTTCTTGTTGTGTTGGGCCGATTGGTATCACGTCACGGGAGACCAAAACATAACTAGAGAGTAGCTGTTGGAAAGTCAGACGGATCTTTCTCCTTATCGTTTTCCCCAATCCATATATTTTCATGCTCTGATCAACAAGATTCAAAAGGTTCCGCCCGTAGTAGAGAGAAGAGGGCCTAGCTGGCTGGACCCAGAGAAGAATGTTGAGTTGAGGAGAAAAGAAGCCTAGCTTCAAAGCTCGATCGACGGGAAGGGACCGAAGCGTACATACAAAGATAGCGCTAGTTGGAAGATAGGCAGGCTCCACGCAATGAAATTGTTTTTGAATCACTTTGCGCTTGAAGAACATAAACTTTTCGTTTCATTGATACCGAATGAGGCGATGCTAATCGTTTCATGTGGTATGGTTATAGACCGTGGGAAGTAATGAAAATGCTTCGGCGGTCGGTCTCGGAAAGAGGAGCAGGTCTATTGTATAGAAGAAGCACAGCCGGTCCATGGCCGACCATTTCCCTGGACAGACTCGACAGAAAGCTAGCATTAGGTCTAAGAGTTTACCGGAACCCGAGTCCTCCTCTTGGAATATCTCTGACATCGTTATTATTGATTTGAAAGTGGCAAAGAAGGACTTATTATAGGCCAGGCAGAAGCCCTGCGTCTCACACTTTGATGAGTGGAACCTCTTGTCCCCTCTAATCCGCTGTGTTCTTAGCGTACGGGATCATTATGACTGGAGGAAGCCCATTCTCTTGTGAATGAAGCTGGTGCTCATTGTTCTCATAGTAAGAAGAGTCAACCAGGGAAAGTCCCATTAGGAAGTGCAAGGGGCACAGTAGTAAACCTTAGTCTAGTTCCGTGCTGTTCTCATTAAAAAGAAGAATCGCAGGAAGAGCGGTTAAGCGAACTAGGTCAGTCGTTCTCTCTTTCTTTATGTAGATGCCGTGGCTATTGGTATTATTAAAGATTATAAGATGTGAGTTCCTGGTGAACCTTACACCAGCGGAGAGACTTCTATTTTGCTATTTAATGCACTAGCGGAGACTACGAGCTGGAGGGATAAAAGAAAGCTGGAACCGTTCAAAATCAAAGAAAGAAGATCATACTTGAATTGGTCATTCAACCCATAAACATAAAAATGATAGTCAAAACCAGCTAGCTGCAGCCATTACTTAGGCAAAAGCACTTTTGCACTTGGCTTGGTTAGAACACCTGAAAATCTGAAACAACTCAATCCCGATCTGTAACTGCATCCGCTAAAGACTCTGTAACTCGGGCTTTAGTCTTTGTATTTTGATCTCATCAAACCAGGGTCTCGAGCTCGCTATCGAACGTGTCAATGAAGTCAACTGAATCTGCCATTGAATCTCTGGGACCGGCCTACTACTGCTTGGTCAACTTCAGGTCCGTAAACCTCCCTACCAGCGGGGAAGGCCGGCGAGCTGAGAAGTAAAAAGCGCCAGGAAGGGAGACCGAAGCAGGACGCCAAGGCCAGAGAGAATCGTGCACGCAAAGGTCCAAGCTCTTCCGTCTATTGGTAATACTAAGCATAAGTGTCCGTTCACTCCTCATGAAAAGGAGTAAGCGAATAGTCCACTTTCCCAGTTCATACCACACGTAAGCGAAACATCCCACTCCCCCTGTCTGTAGCAAATGAACCATAGCGAGTGGAGTGAACTATCTTTTCGAGCCGGAAACGGGATTCACAATCGCTAGAGTGCGATGGTTCGTTCGAGCGAGTGGATAGGCAGCGCTCAATTACGTTATTTTCGAAATTGGATATTGGTTGAGTAAGTAGTCGACTTAGACTAGGATATTGGATGGAAGTGGAGTAGTGACGAGACCCGCATGCTCTTTTGATGCGTTCCTCTCCTCTACTCTAGGAGGTCAATAGGAGCCCTCTGTGAAACCCGGGTCTAAGTAGAGGGGAAGAATCAAACTCTTATCTTATAGGGTAGCTACGAGATCCGGTCCCTTCTTCCAAGACAATTGAATCTCAATCTGTTTCAATGAGATTCGATGGAGATGACTTCCTTTCGATGGGTGCCAAGTAGATGCATAAATAGGTGGGTTGGGGGGAGAGATGAATAGCAATGGAACTTGATATGGATAGTCGGATGGCTAGGGACGAAATAGATTGGTTCCTCAGAGCTGGTTCGGGAGACCTGGAAATATATTGTTTTGGTACTCCCGATGGGAATGGGGTGGTTCTTACCCGTTTGGATATCCAGATATGGGCTTCGTCCCTTAGCGGGTTAGCTGGTCATGGAGAACAATTGATAGCTATCAGTTGGGCCGCCCCAGTTTGATTCTTTGTTTCGCCTCCGAGGACCCAGGAGATGGGGAATAAAGACTTGGATTTGGCTCATTGCATCCCAGGGATCTAGATATGGGATAGACATCGGAACAAAGAAATGGAGATAGAGATGCCTTGGCAGTGGAACATGAAATAGATGGCTTAGCAGGTGCAGGAGATGGGGGTCTCGATAGGAAGGAGGAGACGAGGGATGTTTAGTGCTATGGCCTGGTGGAGAACAAGAACTTGGATGAGAAGGTTGGAGAAACAGAACTCATTGTCTCGCTACGCCTCGATGCCGCTACAGATGTTGAGTCATAGGGATGGGGTTTAGAGGGGGACGAATGAAGGGTTTATTCCCGGCGAGGTCACTTCCTTTCCCGAATTCGTTAGATTGCCACCAGTTCCAGGATTGGGAGAACATAGGATTGGTAGTTGGGCTCTGCTCGCTTGGTTGGTCATTCCCTTCTCTCTTGGTTGATGGATAGGTGGGCGCATGCGGTGACTTCCGAACGAACCGGTCGATGGCAAGCTTTAGCTTAGCTGGCTAGCAGAACAGAACATGGGTTAATGGGCTCTTAAGGCTTGGGATTTGATCCACTCAGCGAAGAGGAAGTGAGCTCCTGCGCACTCCGTCGAGCTAGTCGCGAAAGCCTACGTTTGCTGGGAACGATTTACCTCTTCAGCCTACGAGGTTGGTTCTTCGCCTCCACCCGCGAATGTTTCTAGCTGCTTGACCCCGCCCAACGGAAAAAGAAGTGGAAGTGGACCTCTCACTAACATGTGTATACGTGGGTAATATTTAGCTATTCATCCTGTCTACTCACCATGGCAGAGAACCCAGGATTTGATATCCCGCCTGGCACGGGAACAGAACTGGGGTAGTCAAAGTCTCCGGGTGTCATTCCGCCTTCTCTTGTCACTGATGGATCGAATCCAAATGATGGATAGTTCGCCTCTGCACCCACTGCTTCTTCGGATGCTTCTCCCACTGGAAAGGAGGAATGAACTGAGACTCGACTCGAAGTGGACCCATTCGGTCGGTCTCGGCTTGGTTCCGTTAATGGTTGAAATGGATGATTTTTGAAGGACCCTTTCCTCTTTTTATACACGGCGTTGGAGCTTTCCCATTAGAGATCGTACCCGCGATCGAAGGAATGCGTTCCACCTCTTGAGCTTCCATTCGTGGGTTTAGAGATCGCTAGGGCCCACCACCTACTTTCTTCCTTTCTCCGCTGCTCAATGGTTCTAGTCAGAGGAATAGGAACTGGGATTCGCCCCTTCTCCGCCTATCGGGATTGGGTGCCGATTTCGTTCGATCGATCCGTGGAAGTTTGAATAGTCGGTTCCTTCATGAGGAAGGATAGGGGACACAGCAAATGAATGGTAGAAATCCTTCTCCTTTCTTTATTCATTCAGAAAAGACTGAACCACAAACTCACTCATGATAAGTCAATACGCCAATCTCGATTGCCAGCGTTGAAAGGGCACCCAAACCCATCCAGCCAGAAGAGAGCAGAGAATGATAACCCCTTGTGGAGACCCAGAATGTACTGGATTCAAGGATTCCATCACTGAGCGAAGACGAGGCTACTCCCAGTAGGTGCTTGGGCTACTACATCCCCGGAAACCATTTGATCAAGAGTGAACAGCTGAGAGTAATGGCATACTGAACTTTATCCCTTTATTAGGATTGAGACCCTGGGGTGACTGAATTCGCTTTCGAGCTAACTGTAGCGGATGAAATGGCAGCAGAGTCGTGAACAGGAAAAGCTTCGTTCTTTGTTGTTGTAGCTGGGTAGCCTCCGATATGGCTAGGCTATTAAGTCAGAGATGGGCCTTGAGACGGGATCAACTACAATTGGCCTATCGCTTCTGTAGACTATTCCTGGTGAGTTGCCTACCCGAAACTCGCTTAAGGGAAAAAGAGCAAGCAACTGAAGACAGAACATCGCTTTCTTCCTCCAAGACCTCTTATGCTTATGCCGACTCTCAATTAGCATCGACCCTTTTGTTTAGTCCCATGCGTCGCTCGTCGCTGCTCTCCTCCCTCTCCATCAACCCTCGGCAAAGAAAAGATTGGAACTCAAAAGAGTTGAAACCATAGCCATGCCATATGACTCTAGAAATTCCTTAAGAAAGCGAGAGAGATCACTCGTCAAAGCAGATCCCCCTGCGCTCCTTGAATCTTTCTTACTCCAGCTACAGAGCATGCCACTCTGCGTAAGACATTGAAATGGCTAGCCAGACACTAAAGCAGGAAAGGAGGGAACAGATAGCACTAGGCTCGTATCTGGGACATTGCCGTAATAGGATGCATACGGAACTGACATAGATGCCATAGAAGGAACTGGCAGAGGTCTTTCATTTGCATTTGCTGTGAAAGAATCTGACTCTCTCAATTACGATGTCATGGACAGATAAGATGAATTTTCAATGTTCCTTCACTTACAACAAAATGCTAACCATAAAGTAGAAAAAGAATAAGATAAGACTTGTGGCATACCTTGAATCAAAAGTCTGTCCTGGTCATAGGAATCTTGGCTAGAGAGTAAGAAGGGGAGAGCGGTGCACCAACTGGCGGGTCCCTCAGCTTAAGCTTTGTTGCCTGTTAGAAGGAATCACCACTTATAAAACTTATAAACCGGTGAGCGAAAGAAAAAAGTTGATAGTATGCTCGCTAACTCTTACCATTAATATTCTCTAGTATATTCTAGTTCGACAGCAAGGCATTTTCCGAAGCAGGCAGGGCTAGAGCGAGGGAATTGGCCAATGCTAACACCTCGCCCAAAGAAAAAAGAGGGGTATCTCGGGTGGGGAAGAAGGATACAATAACGTGGCATCAGCAATGTTAAGGTTCGCTACATCTGGGAATTGAACTTCCAATTTGGCTGGTGAGAACGCTGGCGTAATTTCCAGGGCTATATCCTCTTTTCTTTTAAAGGAAGAATCTAGGGTAGTGGTGAATACGGAGAACATTCATTCCCTTAGCGCGTTGGATCATCGAAGAATGGAGAAATTCCTCTCTCTGGTAAAAGACCACCCATGAGGGTTCATCAACTCATTTCTCGGTCTGGTCACAAAAAGTACAATTGGAACTTGTCACCAGCCTCATCTGGCTTTTCTAGCTTCACAGCTGATCCCTCACCAGATGCTTAGTCAGAGCCATTCTCGTTGTGCTTTGATAGACTACTCAGAGAGACTCTTTAGTAGAAAGATTCTCCGCTTCTATCTATTGCCCCTCATTTGCTGGCTTTCCTTCCCTCCAAGAAAACTTTCTTCATTCCAAGAGAAAGAAGTCGGTAACCGGTAGCCTAGCTATGTTCTTCCTATGCTGATATCAAAGCATACAGGAGAGATCTGTTCCAACATGTGGTTTCTGTAAGAGATTGGTATTTAGAAAAAGGAAGACCAAGGCGAATGAATAGTAGAGCCACCAGTGCTAGGTTCAACCACTAACGACTAGCTAGGTTCAGAAGCAAGGCATCTGGAAGGAAAGATAGAAGCCATGGGAACAGCCCCAAGAGGGATTATGATGCCCCTTATCTTTAGACACATCACTGCCACTTCAACCTGGGTCTTACTAAACGAGAAAACCTGCCCCATCAGGGTGAAAAAAGTAGTCGTCAACGGGATAACCACCTGGATAGTAACTATCCAAAAGGACTTTCTATAGGCACTTTGAAAAGCTAGGACTTTGTCCACGACGTTGGAATAAACAACAAGGATCGCCCCAATTTCTATGAAGTCAAAAGCCCCGCACAATTTCATATTTCGTTTCACTGGGTATAGCCCGCACGCTCTGTAGGATTCTTTTGATAGAGTGAGTAGAGAGAAACTACTGATCTCAATCCCAGCACTGGGTTTTTCTCATATAGTCAAGGTAGATAAAGGGAACTTTGGCATGCCAAAACTAAACAAAAAAGAAAAGAAAAACACCTGGGATAGCAAGATCGCGAGAAAGAAGGCTTACCTCGTTGACTGTCGTCGGAGTGGGATAGCTCTTTATCGTTCGTCAGGTATTCTTCATTGTAGAAGATCACACCGGTACTCGCTTATTCGATTCGGCCTATAGATAAGTGAATTTGTGAGAAAATCTCTTCCTACTCGGGTCAGGCTTAACCGGATAAGGGTCGAACTAATTGCGTATCTAATCAAAGCGGCTATCGTACTCTGAAACTGAGAGAGAGGATCGAGATGGAGAGGCGAGTTTTGACTGCGAGGGAGACAAGGGTGCGTCTGCTGATATCGTATAGTTGAAGAAGGCTGCATTTAGGTATTCAGTCAGTCGAGCAGAGCGAGAGGAGAGAAAAGAGTGAATTTCACTCGAAATCTCGTAAGAGAATCCAGCGTCTGTTCATGTCAGGCAAGGTAATTGTTGATTTGGGTTTTATGTCAAGATTTGGTTGGTGTTCAGT